ATGCAACGATGATTGTTTTCTACTAATCATAAAGATATTGGTACTTTATATTTCATCTTCGGAGCTTGAGCAGGAATAGTAGGTACTTCATTAAGTTTAATTATTCGAGCAGAATTAAGTCAACCAGGTAGATTAATTGGTAACGATCAAATTTATAATGTAGTAGTTACAGCCCATGCTTTTGTTATAATTTTTTTCATAGTCATACCTATTATAATTGGTGGATTTGGTAATTGACTAGTCCCACTAATATTAGGAGCCCCAGATATAGCTTTTCCACGTATAAACAACATAAGATTCTGGCTGCTACCTCCTTCTTTATCTCTCCTATTAACTAGAGGTATAGTAGAAAGAGGAGTTGGTACAGGATGAACTGTATATCCTCCCCTAGCTGCTGCTATTGCACATGCAGGCGCCTCTGTAGACCTAGGTATTTTCTCTTTACATTTAGCTGGAGTATCATCCATTCTCGGAGCAGTCAATTTTATAACTACTGTTATTAACATACGATCTTATGGTATAACAGCCGATCAAATGCCTCTGTTTGTATGAGCAGTTTTTATTACTGCCGTTTTACTTCTCCTATCCCTACCAGTTCTAGCTGGAGCTATTACTATACTTCTAACTGATCGAAACCTAAATACATCTTTCTTTGACCCTGCTGGAGGTGGAGATCCAGTTCTATATCAGCACTTATTCTGATTTTTCGGTCACCCTGAAGTATATATTCTTATCCTACCCGCATTCGGTATAATTTCACATATTGTTAGACAAGAATCAGGTAAAAAAGAATCTTTCGGTACATTAGGTATAATTTATGCTATATTAGCCATTGGTATTCTAGGATTTGTAGTTTGAGCTCATCATATATTCACAGTTGGTATAGACGTAGATACCCGAGCCTATTTCACTTCAGCCACTATAATTATTGCAGTCCCTACTGGAATTAAAATCTTCAGATGATTAAGAACCCTTCATGGATCTCAAATCAATTACTCTCCTTCTACATTATGAGCCATAGGATTTATCTTTTTATTTACAGTAGGAGGTTTAACAGGAGTAGTATTAGCTAATTCTTCAATTGATATTATTTTACATGATACATATTACGTTGTTGCCCATTTCCATTATGTCCTTTCTATAGGAGCTGTATTTGGAATCTTTGCAGGTATTACAAACTGATTTTCATTAATAACAGGCTTATCATTAAATCCCAAATTATTAAAAATTCATTTTTTAGTAACTTTTATTGGAGTTAATTTAACTTTTTTCCCTCAACACTTTTTAGGACTCAATGGTATGCCACGACGATACTCAGACTACCCAGATGCTTACGCCACATGAAATATTGTATCATCTATAGGGTCTATAATTTCCTTTGTAGCCACATTAATATTCCTACTAATTGTATGAGAAGCTTTTATAATAAACCGACATGTAATATTTTCACCCTTTATATCTTCTTCTGTAGAATGAAATCACCCTTATCCCCCAGCCGATCACTCATATATAGAAATCCCTATAATTACTAAATTCTAAAATGACAGATAGATGTGTAGGATTTAAGCTCCTAAAAGGAAGAAATACTCTTCTTTTAGAACCAATGGCAACATGAGCATACTTAGGGCTTCAAGACAGAGCTTCACCATTAATAGAGCAATTAATTTTTTTCCACGATCATATTATAATCGTATTGATCTTAATTATTACATTCGTGTCATACATAATATCCAACTTAATATATAACTCCTTTATTAACCGATATATGTTAGAAAACCAACCCATCGAAATCATTTGAACATCTATTCCTGCCATTATCTTAATTTTTATTGCTCTACCATCTCTACGTCTATTATATCTCCTTGATGAAGTTAATAACCCTTCAATAACATTAAAAACTATCGGTCATCAATGATATTGAAGTTATGAATATTCAGACTTTATAGGTATTGAATTTGACTCTTATATAATCCCAAACAGAGATATAACTTCATCTATATTCCGCCTATTAGATGTAGATAATCGTACCATTCTCCCTATAAATACTCAAATTCGAGTATTAATCACTGCTGCTGATGTAATCCATTCTTGAACTCTACCCTCATTAGGAGTAAAAGCAGATGCTATTCCAGGCCGATTAAATCAATCAAGATTTTTGATTAATCGACCCGGATTATTTTATGGCCAATGTTCTGAAATCTGTGGAGCAAACCATAGTTTTATACCTATTGTAATTGAAAGAATTTCTGTAAACTCTTTCCTAAATTGAGTTTCCTTATCTATTAACAACTCACCAGATGACTGAAAGTAAGTATTGATCTTTTAAATCTATTATAGTATTTAACGCCTACTTCTGGTTTAAAAGTTAGTTAATTTATAACATATGCTTGTCATGCATAAATTGTCTCAAGATACTTTTATAATGCCACAAATAGCTCCCATTTATTGACTAAACTTGTTTTGCATATTCTTATTCACTTTATTATTATTCTTTATATTAAATTACTATATTAAACCTTTTAGGAAAATAACTACTTCCCATATTAGTAGAAAAAATACTTTTAAACACTGAAAATTATAATAAACTTATTTTCAATTTTTGAACCCTCTTCGAGAATCCTAAACCTATCAATTAATTGAATATCCACTATTTTAGGAATAATATTCATACCATACTTATATTGAAGTTCACCATCTCGTTGATCCTTACTATGAAGAAAAATTCTATATAATTTACACAACGAATTTAAAGCCTTAATTCTTTCTTCTCACTTAGGCTCTACATTAATATTTATTTCCCTATTTACTTTCATTATATTTAATAACATTCTTGGCTTATTACCTTATGTATTTACAAGATCTAGACACATAGTAATAACTTTATCACTATCTCTTCCTTTTTGACTAACATTAATACTATTTGGTTGAATTAAAACAACCCAAAACATACTAACTCATTTAGTTCCCCAAGGTACTCCTTTTATCTTAATACCATTTATAGTATTAATTGAAACTATCAGAAATGTTATTCGACCAGGCACTCTAGCTATTCGGTTAGCAGCAAACATAATTGCAGGTCACCTCCTTTTAACATTATTAGGTGGTACAGGAAACTCTGTTTCAAATCTTGTTTTAATTTTCTTAATTATTACTCAAATTCTACTTTTAATTCTAGAATCTGCCGTAGCACTTATTCAATCATACGTCTTTTCAGTTCTTAGAACTCTTTATATAAGAGAAATTAACTAATGACATCATCACACGGATTTCACCCTTATCATTTAGTAGATATAAGGCCATGACCCCTCACAGGTTCAATTAGAGCAATAATATTAACAACAGGTCTTGTAAAATGATTCCATACATTTAATATAGATCTTATTATCATAAGCCTATTTACAATTATTTTAACCATATTACAATGATGACGAGATGTAACCCGAGAAGGTACATACCAAGGAGCCCATACCTCTATAGTAATAAAAGGATTACGATGAGGAATAATTTTATTTATTTTATCCGAAGTTTTATTCTTTTTTTCTTTTTTTTGAGCCTTCTTCCACAGAAGATTATCGCCTACTATTGAAATTGGAATATACTGACCTCCTTTAGGAATTCAACCATTTAACCCTTTCCAAATTCCTTTACTTAATACTACTATTCTTCTGTCATCAGGTGCTACAGTTACATGAGCCCACCATGCAATTATAGAATCTAATTACACCCAAGCAATCCAAAGACTTTTACTCACTGTAATCTTAGGTATTTACTTTACATTACTACAGGCTTTTGAATATGTAGAAGCTTCATTTACCATCGCCGACTCCGTATTTGGATCAACCTTTTTTGTAGCAACTGGATTCCATGGACTACACGTAATCATTGGAACCACATTTTTATTAGTTTGTCTTATCCGATTATATAAATGTCATTTCTCATCTGCACATCATTTAGGATTTGAAGCTGCCGCTTGATATTGACATTTTGTAGACGTCGTTTGATTATTTTTATATATCTTCATTTATTGATGAGGTGGTTATTTTTTTAGTATAAAAAGTATTTTTGGCTTCCAACCAAAGGGTCTAAATTATTAGAAAAAATAATTTTTACTGTATTAATAATTTCTACTATTACCTTAATTATTGTATTTCTAATTATAATACTAGCAACTTTATTAGCAAAAAAAACAATTAGAGATCGTGAAAAAAATTCTCCTTATGAGTGTGGATTTGATCCTAAAAACTCAGCCCGATTACCCTTCTCCTTACGATTTTTTCTAATTGCAGTTATTTTTTTAATCTTTGATGTAGAAATTACTCTATTACTACCTATTATTTCATCACTAAACTTTATTAATATTTTTTCTTGAGTTTTAACAAGTTTAATCTTTCTATTCATACTACTACTAGGCCTTTATTATGAATGATCACAAAACGCTCTAGAATGATCATAAATTAAGACTATAATTTATAATTAAAATATATGAGTTGCATTCATAAAAAGTTTCTAAAAACTAGTTTTATAATTAGAAAGCGAATTATTGCAATTAGTTTCGACCTAAAACTTAGGCTTATAGCCTTCTAATTATTGATAGAAACCAAAAAGAGGTATATCACTGTTAATGATACTATTGAGATTAATCTCCTATCAAGAATAGGAATATTATGACAAGACTCGAAGCTTCTAACTTCTTCTCAAGCGGTTAAATTCCGTTTATATTCCTTAGTTTTTATGGTGTAAATTCAACACATTGTATTTTCATTACAAAACTAAAGAGCTTCTTTTAAAAACTACCTAAAGTAGTAACTACTACATCCTTAATACCACAAATTAATATTTTATTTAAACTATTTAAGTTAATTTATAATCCAGTTTTAATAGTTTAATATAAAACTCTGGTCTTGTAAACCAAAAATGAATTTTAATTCTTAAAACACCAAATTATTGGTATCTTATTTTTTACTATCCCATTACTACTTACTTTATCAATTTTATTTACTAACCTTTATCACCCTTTAGCTATAGGACTTCTCCTTCTAACTCAAACTATTTTAATCTCTATTACCATTGGACTATCTACTTATTCTTTTTGATTCTCTTACATTTTGTTTTTAGTATTTCTAGGAGGAATACTAATCTTATTTATCTATGTTACTTCATTAGCTTCTAATGAACCTTTTATCTTCAGAACCTCCATTAACATATTAATTATACTTACACTTACATTATCAATCTCCCCCTTACTTATTGACTCTTTAATTTCCCCAACAAAAGCATCTTTACCTTTTTCTTCGTTAGAATTTACCCAATCAACTCGGTTTATAGTAAGATGAATTTATAACTCCCCTTCAATAATATTTACACTATACATTATTTCATACCTACTACTAACCTTAATCGTTGTAGTTAAAATTGTAACCCTATTTAAAGGACCGCTACGATTAATTAACTAATGACAACCCCCTTACGAAAATTCCACCCTTTATTTAAAATTGCCAACAATGCTATAGTAGATATACCCCTACCAAGAAACATTTCTACTTTTTGAAATTTTGGATCTTTATTAGGCTTATGCTTAGTAGTACAAATTCTAACAGGGTTGTTTCTGGCAATACATTACACAGCCCATATTAACCTTGCTTTCTCTAGAGTAGTTCACATTTGTCGAGACGTAAATTATGGCTGGCTTCTGCGAACTATACACGCCAATGGAGCATCATTCTTTTTTATCTGCCTATATATTCATATTGGACGAGGAATTTACTTTAGCTCTTATATAAACCTTCATGCATGAATAGTAGGAGTTGTTATTTTATTTTTAATTATAGCAACTGCCTTTTTAGGGTATGTATTACCCTGAGGACAAATATCCTTTTGAGGAGCAACTGTTATTACTAATTTATTCTCAGCAATTCCTTTTATCGGAATTGACCTAGTACAATGAATTTGAGGGGGGTTTTCAGTAGACAACGCTACTTTAACTCGATTTTTTTCTTTTCATTTTATCTTACCTTTAGTAGCAGTAGCTTTTTCTATAATTCATATTCTATTTTTACACCAATTAGGAGCTAATAACCCTCTAGGAATTTCAAGACAATTAGACAAAGTCCCCTTTCACCCTTACTTCACACTTAAAGACATTGTAGGATTTATTGTAATACTTACATTTTTATTATTCTTAACTTTATTAGCTCCTTATTTCCTAGGAGACCCAGATAATTTTATTCCAGCTAACCCATTAGTAACACCCCCTCACATTCAACCAGAATGATACTTTTTATTTGCTTATGCCATTCTTCGTTCCATTCCAAACAAACTAGGAGGAGTTATTGCTTTAGCAGCCTCAGTAGCCATTTTAGCAATTTTACCTTTTACCCATGTTTCAAAATTCCAAAGATTAGTATTTTATCCTATAAACCAAATATTATTTTGAAGATTCGTAGTAACAATTATGCTTCTAACTTGAATTGGCGCACGGCCAGTAGAAGATCCTTATGTATTTACAGGACAAATCTTAACAGTTTTATATTTTTCATTTTATATTATTAATCCTTTATTACTATTATGATGGGATAATATATTAGAGTGATTATTTAGTTTAATAAAAACAAATGTTTTGAAAACATTAAATAAGAAACTACTTCTTAATAATTGACTTACCTCATATAGACTTATGTATATATATATATATATATATATATATATATATATATATATATATATATAACCACTTACAGATAATTCTATCTCTTTTGTATCTTCAGTACAATATTCTTTATAAATTATATAAGTAATTAATTAAATTACAAAAGTATTACTACTACCAAAAGTAAAATAATAAACATCTTCATCATAACTTTAATATTATTTATTTGCAATTTATATAAAAAAACAAATCCATTTCTAAACATATAATATAAACCCTGACTTCCTAAATACTCATATCAACCTTTATCTATATGCTTTTCTATTCTTAAACCTACATTTAAATTAATCTTTCTAATTACTTTAGTCCTCAAAAAAGGTATAAATCACATCCTTCCTACCATTCTAGTAAACCCATACAAACCTATAGATTTCAAACTATCCCTCGTACTTATTAGATTTAATATATAGCCGACTAACCCCCTTACAAATCTTACTAAAAGTACAATATTTTTTATAAAAGCTCTTATACAAATTATATAACACTCAGGAAATAATAATCAAGATAAAGTAGACCCTATTGTAATAGCACTCAACCCTAGTGGAATCATAGGATTACATATAACAGTATCCTCATCTCTAACATTCCTTAAACTACATAAATTAAAATCTCTACTCAATCTATAGAAAATTAAACGTAAAGTATAACTTACAGTTAAACCAGTGGCTCTAATATATAGAAACAAGGCTACAAAATTAATTCAACTTATAAATGCTACCTCCAAAATTATATCTTTAGAATAAAATCCAGCTATAAAAGGAAACCCACAAAGAGCTAAATTAGAAATTATTATAAATGACACACTTAATGGTATAAATTTGACTAAACAACCTATATACCGAATATCTTGATAACCCCTAGCTCTATGAATAATTACTCCAGCACATATAAACAATAATGCCTTAAACAAAGCATGTCTTAATAAATGAAAAAATGAAAGATCTGGATAACCTAATGATAAAATCCTTAATATAACCCCTAATTGACTTAAAGTAGATAAAGCAATAATCTTCTTTAAATCATACTCAAAATTAGCTCCTAATCCCGCTATAAACATAGTTAAACAAGAAATAATCAATAATATTCTTTGTACTCTGGATCCATCTAACCCAGAACTAAACCGAATCATAAGGTACACTCCCGCAGTAACTAGAGTAGAAGAATGAACTAAAGCGGATACTGGTGTTGGAGCTGCTATAGCAGCAGGCAATCAAGCACTAAAGGGAATCTGAGCCCTCTTTGTTATAGCAGCAAGTATAACTAACATCTTTAATATCATTCACTCCCTATCTATTAGATAATATCTATATAAAACAAAATTTCAACTACCTAAATTTATCATTAAACCAATTCTTAATAAAATAGCAACATCGCCGACTCGATTAGAAAGAATAGTAAGTATTCTAGCATTAGCAGATTTTTCATTTTGATAAAATATAACTAATACATAAGATACTACTCCTAAACCATCTCAACCTAATAAAATACTAATTATATTAGGACTTAAAATCATTAAAGATATAGATATAACAAAAGCTAATACCAGATATATAAATCGATTATAATTTTCATCTCCTTTTATATAACTCCCACTATAAAATATAACTATACTAGAGATTAATAAAACAAAAGACAAAAATAATATTGAAATCCAATCAAATACTATAATAAACACAATTGAAGATGAATTCAACCTAATCAACTCTCACTCAATCATATTTAATTTTTCATTAAATACTCTTATTAACCCTATTAAAGCAAAAACAAAAGAACTTAAAGCTAAAATTAATATTCTTACACTATGTACATAAACCTTTCAAACCATTATCTACTATAACTCTATAAAACTTACATCTAGATATTATAAACCAACCCCCCTAATTAAATCTAATTTTAAAATTAAAATATTTAAAGGAAATCAATGTAAAAACAATACCAAATACTCTCTAACTTTACCAGAAGTGCAAGAATATAAACCCTTAAAAATAACCCCATGTTGACTTAAACTATACATATATAAAGTATAACAAGCTCTAAAAAAAGATAAAAAAGCTAACCCCAATATTCTATATTTTCTTCAGCTAACTAACCTAATAATTAGTCTAATTTCACCAGCCAAATTTAGTGAAGGAGGTGCTGCTATATTTCCAATACTAAGTAAAAATCATCATAATCCCATTCTCGGTATAAAATTTAATAATCCTTTACTAATCAAAAGCCTACGGCTTCCAACTCGCTCATAACTTATATTAGCCAAACAAAATAAACCAGAAGAACATAAACCATGACCAATTATAACAACCACTCTTCCTATTAAACCCCACCAACTGAAAATCATCAGCCCAGCTAATACTAACCTCATATGCACTACAGAAGAATAAGCAATTAAAGACTTTATATCTACCTGACGTAAACAAAGTAAACTTGTTATTAACCCTCCTAATAATCTAATCCTAACCCATAACCAAGAAAAATTAAGCATTATTTTTTGATATATATATAATACACGAATCAACCCATAACCACCTAATTTTAATAAAACACCTGCTAAAATTATAGAACCAGCAACAGGAGCTTCTACATGCGCCTTAGGTAACCAAAGATGGTATATATACATAGGTAATTTAACTAAAAAAGCTATAATTATACTCAAATATAAAACCATTGTAATATAATTCAACCTTAAAGCTGGAGTTAATATTATTATATTTAACCTGCCTTCTTTACCATACAAATATAATAATCTTATCAACAAAGGTAAAGACAGAGTCAAAGTATAAAAAATTATATATATGCCTGCCTGAATACGCTCAGGCTGATAACCCCATCCCAAAATTAAAATCAAAGTTGGAATTAGTGAAGCCTCAAAACTAATGTAAAATAATAAATAATTTATAGAACAAAACGTCAAAAATAACCTCAACAATAACATTAAAATTACAACACTAAAAAAATGATAATATTTATTGTAAAATTTCAACCGACCTCTCGCAATTAAAATTAAAAATATTACCCAAGATCTCAAATAAATCAATATATATCTCAAATAATCTATACCTAATCCAAATCCTAATCTATATAAACCATAATTATGATAGTAACTCAGTCCTACTATAAAACTAATAACTCCTAACCCTATCTGGATAGTACCTCAATCTTTAACAAATTTTATCAATAACAACAATGGTAATAATAATTTTAACATATCAAAACACTAAATCTTTTAAAATAATCACCACCATGGCTACGTACAATTAAAACCAACAATGATAGACCTAGGGCCCCCTCACAAACAGTTAGCGTCAAAAAAAATAAACTAATATAAATCTCACTTCCTAATCCACTAATTGCTAAACTTAATAACCAATAAATTCTTAACATTATAAACTCCAATCTTAACAAAGAATTTAAAAGGTGCTTATGATAATAACTAAACCTTCACAAACCACATAAAAATATAAATATAGACCTTACAATTATTAATAAACTAAAATTTATCATTAATTTTATACATTACTTTTAACTATCAATTAATTAATATAGTCAAAGAGAAAGAAACACCTTTATTATTAACTCCCAAAGTTACTATTTTAATTTTAAACTACTCTTTGCTGTTTAAATAATTCACAATACAATAAGTACTTAGCTATTAAAGCAACAATAACACAACATTTTAAACCCTAAAAAAAACAGTAAATAATTAATAGAAAGGGGTAAATATCTCTTTCAAGCCAAATATATTAATTTATCGTAACGAAAACGAGGTAACGTCCCACGAACCCATACAAAAATAAATACCACCATACTTATCTTCAAATAAAATATAGGCTGAAATGGATTTCTACCTAAAAATAAAATAACGAAAAGTGCTCTTATAAACAAAATTCTAGCATATTCAGCCATAAAAATCAAAGCAAACCCCCCACCACCATATTCAGTATTAAACCCAGATACTAACTCAGACTCCCCTTCTGAAAAATCAAAAGGAGTACGATTAGTCTCCGCCAAACATGAACTAAATCAAACCATACTTAAAGGAAATCTAATAAGCACAAACCAAAACCTATATTGATATTTATTAAATAATTCTATATTAAATCCACCTACTAATATAACAAAAGACAATAAAATCAAAGCCAATCTTACTTCATAAGAAATAGTCTGAGCTACAGAACGTAAACTACCCAATAAAGAATACTTACAATTAGAAGATCACCCAGCAATCATAGTAGAATAAACACCTATACTTAAACAACAAAGAAAAAACAAAATCCTTAAATCAAAGCTTATTAACCCTCTCTCATATGGTATAACAACCCAAATTAAAAGAGAAATAAATAAACTAACTATAGGACAAATATAATAGACCAAAAAATTAGACATAATAGGATTAATTTGTTCCTTTCTAAAAAGCTTTACTGCATCTGAAAACGGCTGAAGCAATCCTATAAAACCAACTTTATTAGGACCTTTACGAATCTGAATATAACCAAGAATCTTTCGCTCCAATAAAGTAACAAAAGCCACTCTAATTAAAACACAAATTATCAAAACCAAAAAATTAATAACCTCAATCCTTATTATAATCACAAAACTATTAGATTTAATGTTTAACTATTTATAGATTATTACTCTATTTAACAGGATCCTAAATCCAGTACATAAATTCTGCCAAAATAGTATATACCAAAATTATTTCAATTATTTGGTCCTTTCGTACTAAAATAATTATCTTTAATTAAAAGATAGAAACCGACCTGGTTTAAACCGGTCTGAACTCAAATCATGTAAAAATTTAAAGGTCGAACAGACCTTCTAATATAACTCCTACAATTATACAGATATTTTAATTCAACATCGAGGTCGCAATCTTTTTTTTCGATAAGAACTCTCAAAAAAAATAACGCTGTTATCCCTAAAGTAACTTAATCTTATACTCCTTACAAAGGATCATTTAAATATAATAAACAACAATTCACTGTTATACAATAAAGCAGTTATCTAAAATTTTACTTCTATCACCCCAATAAAATACCTATAATCTTTAAAACTTTAACGTATAAATCATTTAAACTCTTATGTAATATTAAGCTTCATAGGGTCTTATCGTCACTTCAAACAATTTAAGCCTTTTCACTTAAAAGTTAAATTTTAATTTTACTATAAAGACAGTACTTCTTTTGTCTAATCATTCATACAAGATCTCAATTAAAGAACTAACGATTATGCTACCTTTGCACAGTTAATATACTGCGGCCATTTAATATTATTTATCAGTGGGCAGATCGGACTTTTTATACCTACAAACAGACATGTTTTTGATAAACAGGCAAAGAAATTATTTGCCGAATTCCTATATACTATCAAAACTACACTAAATATTAATAAATATTTTAATTTACCAACTTAACATTAATTTATACTAATAATATTATTATAACTTTCAATTTTATATTTATAAAAATTTTTTAATATAACAAAAAAGACCTATATAAATAATATCATTAAATTATTTAATTATAACATTTTACAAAAATAACTATTTTTAAGCCTAGTTTAAAAAGCTCACTTATACACTGTCTATTTTAAATACATCTAAGAAGCTCAACCCTCCTAGTCTAACCCCTTCTGTAAAATAACAAAAAGATAAAATTAAATTTTTATTTTAAAAAACTAGATATAATAAATCTCGAATGATATTTCATCTTTAACTTCATATTTTAAATAAATATTCTACAATAACTTATATATGAAATTAACTGTATTTATTTCGAGATACCCAATTACTATGAAATATATAAATATTCCCTGAGACACAAGGTACAGAAATTAAATCTTACTACTAAAATTTGTACTTATTCCTTTACAGTACTTATAATCTATCGTTTATCCTATCATTTCACTACAAATTACTTACATAACCCATTTTAAATTATTTTTTTAACAACTAAAACTAACTATTAACCAAAAACAAATTATTAAAACTTCAAAATTAATCGATTTGCACGATAAGCTTTTTCAATGTAAACGAAACGTTATACTAATTTAACTATATTTTGATTCTAAATACACTTTCAAGTATATTTACTATGTTACGACTTATTCCGCTTGTTGGCGAAAGCGACGGGCGATATGTACATAATTTAGAGCTTATATCTTATTCACTTATTAAAAAAATAATACAATCAAATCCTCCTTCATAACGACCAATTAAGCCATTAATTCATATAAAATAATTTATTGTAACTCATTTTTACCTATCTATAAGCTGTACCATGATCTAATTTAATTAAAATTCTTTAATTGCAATAATTTATTCTTTTAAAATTATCTAATAATGACGGTATACAAACCAATATATTAAAATAGGTAAGATTTTACGTGGTTTATCGATTATAAAACAAGTTCCTCTGAAAAGATTAAATAACCGCCAAATTTTTTAATTTTAAAGAAAATATCTACTATATATTAAGTTTGTCCTCCTTTGGCTCAAGAATAATAGGGTATCTAATCCTAGTCTATAACTAAAGTTTATTAGCTTCAATCACGATTTACAGTAATTACAATAATAATAATTCAATTTTACCCTTTATTATTAATAATTTAAATTAAATCAACCAATTAACTAAAACCCAACCATTTTACTCAACTCTAAGGTATAACCGCGAATGCTGGCACGAATATTCATCAAGTTAATTATTAATTACCGTATCGCACTTTCATAAATACTAAATACAAAATTATATACTGAGAATTAAAAAATTATAAACACCTTTAAAATTTACAACAAATTAATAATAAATCAATTTGCTCAAACAAAAATTAATTTTCATGTAATACTAATAATAAAGTAAATAAAACAAGCTAAAATAAAACTTTCAAAAAAAAAAAATTTTTTTTATAAATAACAGACATAAGTACTTACCCATACATAAAACTAAGAATTATTTTAATAAAATAATACATCTATACTAAATGTATACATTTCTCGAAACCTCATGGCCTCAACACAATCAAAATAAAGATGGGAGATTTATACGATTTGTGGGTAATGAACATATAATCCAATAGAAATATATTAATTTATCTCTGTGTCTTTTACTAAAAAAAATTATATTGAATAAAATTTACCGATAAAAAATAATAAAAAAGAAATTTCATAATAATTATTTAATACAAAAAAGACCAGAAAGATCAATAATCTCATCTCTATGAGCTTCCTATTTTCTCTTGAGGGAAAAGGAAGCTCACCGTTGAGATTATTGATTCCTATGGTGGAAGAGGATCTTATCTACACTTTCCGGATACATAAATTGTTTACTTAAATTATATACATATAAGAATTATAAATCATAATAGTATATATTATATGATATTAATTTATCATAAAACAATTATTTTATTAACTTCTACGTTTCTTAAAATTTATTTTTTATAAATTAATTAACAATAAATTTACTTAGCAACTTTAATACTTTAATCAATATAGTGCCTGATTAAAAGGGTAGCTTTGATAGAGCTAATAATGTAATTTTCCTTACCTATATTATACGTAGCGGAGTTACACCACTTCTTAAAAGATCAAAACTTTTTATGCCTTTACATCAACGAATATTAATTTACATCCTAAGTTTAAATTACATTATAATAAAAGATAAGCTAAACTAAGCTAATGGGCTCATACCCCGTAAATGAAAATTATAACTTTTCTCTTTTTAATTTTATTTCCTATTTCTAATTATATATTCTTCTTACTTCTACTACTAGGCTCAATTATTTCTATTTCATCATCCTCCTGATTCGCTGCTTGAATTGGATTAGAACTAAATTTAATGTGTTTTATCCCTTTAATTACAACAAAAATAAATCCTTATTTATCAGAAGCCGCAGTAAAGTACTTCTTAATCCAAGCCATAGGATCAGCTTTATTAATCTCCTCTAGTTTATTCTATATTCCCTTTTCATTTATTAGACACACATTAATCCTAATATCTCTCCTACTAAAATTAGCAGCAGCTCCTTTTCACTTTTGATTTCCACAAATTGTAGAAGGATTAACATGACCTCAAGTGTTCTTATTATCAACATTACAGAAACTAGCTCCTATAATTTTAATCTCTTACCTACAACTCACTCCATTTATAATAAATATAATTATCTTTTCAGCTATATTATCCGCAATCTTAGGAGCAATTGGAGGACTGAATGTAATATATTTACGCAAAATCATTGCTTTTTCTTCAATTAACCACCTATCATGATTACTAATTGCTATATTAACTAGAGAGGTTTTTTGACTACTATACTTTATTATTTACTCTGTTATATTATCTACCATTATTATAATATTTTTCAAACTAAATGTTTTTATATTTTCCAGATTAATTCAATTCTATCATAACAACTCTTACCACTTTATCTTAATCATTATAAACCTACTATCACTTGGCGGATTACCACCTCTAGTTGGATTTGTACCTAAATGATTACTTATTCAATTAATAATAAATTATTATTTAATTATTCCTATATTAATACTACTATTTTCTTCCCTCATTACTCTTTACTTCTACCTACGAATTATCAACCCTATATTACTCTTAATAAACCCTATTATCAGATTTAACTTAAAATCTAACACTTTTATATTTAATTTTTATTTCTCTTCATTCATTATATCTTTTAATATATTAGGATTATTATTACCTGTCTTCATACTATTCATATAGAATTTTAAGTTATTCAAACTAAAAACCTTCAAAGTTTTCAAAAAAAGTAAAATCCTTTTAAATTCTACACTTAAATCCTGGTGACCTTACACATCTTTAAACTTGCAATTTAATGTTATTCTTATACTACAGAATTTAATAAAGGAGTATAACCTCGTTTATAGATTTACAATCTACCACTTATAATCTCAGTCACTTTATC